CGGGTTAGTGTAAGCTTATCCATGCGGTTATGCACTCTTGAAAAAGGAATCAACTTTCTGAGAGATCCTGGCTTTCGTGCTTTGGTGAGTTGTCCTAGATCCTTTCGATGACCTATGTTGTGTTGAAGGGATATCTATATCATCCGATCGATTGCGTAAGGCCCGCGGTAGAAATGGAACCGGGGAAAGTATACAGAAAAGATAGTTCTTTTCTATTAGATTAGTATTCGTTTTAGTATAAGTTAGTGATCCCCTTAGGGATCCCGGCTCTATGAGTCCTTTCTTCCGTGATGAATTTTTAGCACCAGCCCTACATTTTTTCTCTGTGGACCAAGGGGGCTCAGCAGGAAGAGGGTTCATGAGAGAAGCACGGGGGTCAACCTGCTTCAAATATACAACATGGATTCTGGCAATCCAATGGAGTTGGACCCTCATGTCGATCCGAATGAATCAGTTTTTCTACTCTGTTTTTCTACTCTGGTTGTTCGCCTAAACAAGAAAGGAATTCTTGTTTAGGCAGTTTATATCATACATAGTGCTTTGATCTAAGATTTCAATTCATGCTTCAACAGTAACATATGAACTAAGGTTGAAAATATCGAATAAACAAGTGTTTCCACGACTCTATCACCCGGCCAATCCTCTTCCACTTAATCCTTTTTTTCATGGCCACATCCTGTTCCACAAATCAAATGCTTCATTAGAAGCTATTGATACAATGGCTGATAGAATGGCTTTGCGGATGTTCTCAGTTAGAACAGTTATTTTTCTAAGAATCTTTTCAAGAATTACCCATGGTATATCCCATATATCCTCAATTTTGGATACCAAGTTTGGTAATATCAAGCAGAAAAAAATCTCGGAAAGGATTTTTTTAAGAACTTTGAACCCAATGGTAGTAACTGTCATTAGCAGAAATTTTTTATAAACTTTGCATTCGTAATAAACAATATTATCTGCAATATCCCCTTCGAAAATGATGAAAGAAATAAGATTTTCTTTCTCAATTATTTTTATTTGACGCTTATGAATGGATTTCTTTTTGGTTCGAAAACGAAAAAGACTCCATTTTTCATTGGCTAAAGATTTATGAGAACATGGATTTGATTCACACTCCTGCAAGTTGTTCACTTTTGAATCCGATCGATTCATAAGTGAACAAAATTTCCCAAAAAGATTCTCCAATATTAAAAGGTCCGTGTCCCATCTGAAAAGGCACACGATCGAGGAACTAAATCCTCGATTGTCTTTTATTGGATCAAAAGGCTTGAAAGATTTCGAATTGATTTCAATTGGATCAAATTGAATTGGATCCAATTCAATATTGAAAGAACCAAAAGATTTTTCCATGCATCCAACCGAACTCATAGGTATAGGAAGAGACTCCCTATTTTTTCTTCCTACTCGATTGTGGACATGATATAAAGCGATTGCTACTATAAGAAATAGCAAAGTTACTACTAGATCTCTGACGAGACCACGGACACGGTCTAACAAATTTTTGACAGGATTTCTCATTTTTCTGGTTAATTTCATATCTAAATTTTAGATGAATCTAATAAAGATTTGGATTTTTTAGATTGTTATAAAACACGTGATTCTTTTACTTTTATTGGATCTAAGAAAATATAAAGAAAATATTTCTCAAAAATTTCCGAATGATCTACATCCATAATATAGTTACTTAAGAATGAATCATATTTATGAAATTCCATAGCATAGCTATGATTAAATAAAAAGTCTGCAACAGAGTTCCCAAAAAAATGTTGTTGAGTCAATTTCCTTAGTTTTATTAACTCAAGACTCTTCTCTTTTCTCATTTTTTGTTCTTTTATTTATCTATATCTATTTTTTTTGTATTTTTGATTTTGGGATTGAATATTCTCGTTACTTTGCATATTCCAATATATTCCAACATCACATTAGATATAGTATTGAATATTGGATATATAATATTCAATATTGGACGCTTCTGAATGGATTAGAACTGCAATATTAAGAATTGCAAGCATTACACATATCTAATTACATGAGTCTCATTCGATCATAGTGGATGAGTAAGTCCAATTGGGTTTAGGTTAGGTATAATCAGGTTGGAATTAAAGATTTCTCCCATGGAAAGGTAAGATCCTACTGCCAAATTATGTTCGATTTGAGTTCTTTATCTTAAGAAGAAAATGACAAGTTTCTTGAGTCATAGTCAATTAAGTTGAGGTCAGATCATGACGTGTACCAGGGGCTATAACTCAAATATGGTTCTCGAAAAAAGAAAGAGAACCATGAAAAGATTGGATACCCTCTTGAAAATATCTATAAAAATGGTATATTTATGTTGATCCATTTATACAGAAATGTCAACAGGGTCCATAAATCACAGGTCAAAGAAATCCATAAAAATAGGTACAATTGGGAAGCGATATCTCTTTTTTAGGTACAAAATCTTTGAGGTAAAAATAGAAACGATATAATAAGATCTATTGATTTATCTATAGATCAAATTCGATTTGATATATATAATATTATATTGATCAAATAATATTTGTCAATAGCAAAAAATTATTTGCTATTTGAAATAAATGAAAAAAAACGATTGATTCTTTTTGAATCTCCCGAATCTTTTGTAAAAACTTTCATCAAAAAGATAGAAAAAAGTTTCACTGTTTTTGTAATGAATTGATTTCGTTCCTCCTTTTTAAGAAAGAGGAATATTAGATCAACAATATTTCTTTAAGTTTTTTTAATAAACAATCAATTTGAGTTTGTAAGTTTGTTTCAATAACTTTTTTTTTCTTTGTAATCAAGATGGAATCTTGTGAAAATTCTTTTTTTGAATTGATTTTATTAATGGATTTTCTCTCCTATTAATGGATTTTTATTAACTTAACGAATTAGCTATTTTCGAAAAAAAAAGGTTTGCACTCATTGGAAGATCAGAATAGACAGATAAAAAAGCTGATCCCAATTTATTGCTGCAATGATTAATTGCATATTCATTTCGATTCTGGAAGTAACTAGAATCGAATATTCTATAAGGCATCCATTTTTCGAATTGAATTCAAGTGAAGGAATCAAAACTCTTTCAATTCTAAGATATATCTCTGTTCTGTCTTTTTTCATTTATATATTTTATCTATCTCAAGGAAAGATTAAGTAATCAAAATCGTATCCATTAAGACATATATCATTTTCTTATTTCATATTGAAATTTGACTTCGTGCTCCGAATGAATGATGGTTTACTCAATACAATATCTCTTCGGCGAAACAGAGGATATCTCGATCGGGGAAGAGAAGGGTAAATCCCATATGACCCAATATATTTGACAAGTCGCACTATATGTCAAGCCAAGCTTTTCGGTTCCAGGACGTTGAAAAGATACTTTTGGTATTCCTATACCCCAAAATCTGAACCAAAAAATGCATATCCTTTATTCACTTCAATAAGGAAACGTGAAAATCCATGATTTCTTGTCGATTCAAAAAAACTGTAACGAAGGGATTGATTGATCATTCGAATGATCAAAAAGTATCCATTTATTCTCCAATAATGCAATCTTCCCGTTGCGTATTGGTACTTATCGGGTATAGAATAGATCTGCTTCTCTTTGTTCTTACGAACAGAGTTGTTCCCTTATTTTTATTTTCAATGAGATGAAATAAAAATGAACCCACAGAATCGACTGAAAAGTACACAGTATCAAAAGTTTAGGTACACAGTATCAAAAGTTTAGGTACACATTATATAGTCTTCTTAATTTTGATAAAATAAAGTGACATAGTTTCGATTTCTCTTTTCTAAATAAAGGGATATTTCCATGGGTTTACCTTGGTATCGTGTTCATACTGTCGAATGATCCCGGTCGATTGCTTTCTTTTTATTCTTTTTATATAATGAAAGCAACTCTAGTTGCTGGTTGGGCCGGTTCGATGGCTTTATACGAATTAGCTCTCTCTGACCCCGTTCTTGATCCAATGTTGAGATTACGATCAACAATCTTAATATACCTATTATGTTAAGCATCCATGGCTGAATGGTTAAAGCGCCCAACTCATAATTGGCAAATTCGTAGGTTCAATTCCTACTGGATGCACGCTAAGTTTCTATTTCTCTTTTCTAAAGGGATATTTCCATGGGTTTACCTTGGTATCGTGTTCATACTGTCGAATGATCCCGGTCGATTGCTTTCTTTTTATTCTTTTTATATAATGAAAGCAACTCTAGTTGTTGGTTGGGTCGGTTCGATGGCTTTATACGAATTAGCTCTCTCTGACCCCGTTCTTGATCCAATGTTGAGATTATGATCAACAATCTTAATATACCTATTATGTTAAGCATCCATGGCTGAATGGTTAAAGCGCCCAACTCATAATTGGCAAATTCGTAGGTTCAATTCCTACTGGATGCACGCTAATGGGAACGTTCAAAAAGTCTATCGGAATTGGCTCTCTATCAATGGGATCTCATCATCCATACATAATGAATTAATTGGTATAGTATATTCATACCATAACATAGGAAGAGTAATAACTAGAATTCTGATCGATACTGAAACTCATAGGGAAGAAAATGGATTTATGGATGGAATCAAATATGCAGTAGTTACAGGAAAAAGTCTTCGGTTATTGGGGAAGAATCAATCTTTAATTAAATACCAAAATCCAGACGATGTATTTGCGCCATACGCTCATTTACGGACTTATTGTGAAAATTGTGAGACATCCATTTACAAAAAATATGTGCAAAAAAACAAATATATTTGTAAACATTGTGCATTTCATTTACCAATGGAGAGTTTAGATCGAATCGAATCTTTGATTGATTCGGGTACTTGGAGCCCTACGGATGAGAATATGGTTTCTATTGATATGAGATTCTTAGATCCACATAGAAGATTTTTCCAATCTGGAAAATGAAAATGTCGATATTTCTTAGACAATAATGGATTTTTGACAGGATAAAGAATTTGCCTATTTTGACTTTCGTCAAATATGGGAAGAATACATAGAGGAATTCGATATATCTATATATAACATTATAGAACATATATTCTAAATCTCATAAGATACCGAGAGGAAGGAGAAGTAGATAAGCATTTGTTGAACAATGACAAATTCTTACACGAGGAAGAACTTGAAGACCTTGTATACTTCTAATGTCGAATCAGAGACAGAAATCAAGGATTGGGTCGAACTCTTCTTGTTAAGGTAATAGCTATGAATAGTCATCTTCTACCCCGAAAGAGGGGCACTTATTATGGGACATACAATGCATTACAGGCGTATGATCATTACGCTTCCACCGGGTTATTCTATTCCACCTCTTCTAGAGAAAAGAACTTCAAGAAAAATACTTAATAACACGGCGATACATTTATACAAAATCTCTAGTCCGAGCACACGCAAAGGAGCCGTAGACAGTCAAATGAAATCCAATCCACGAAATAAATTGATCTATGGAGGACATCGTTGTAGTAAAGGTCGTAATGCGAGAGGAATCATTACCGTAAAGCATAGAGGGGGGGGTCATAAGCGTCTATACCGTAAAATCGATTTTCGACGGAATCAAAAAAACATATCTGGTAGAATCGTAACCATAGAATACGACCCTAATCGAAATACATACATTTGTCTTATACACTACGGGGATGGTGAGAAGAGATATATTTTACATCCCAGAGGAGCTATAATTGGAGATACCATTGCTTCTGGTACAGAGATTTTGATATCAATGGGAAATGCCCTACCTTTGAGTGCGGTTTGAACTATTGATTTACGTAATTGGAAGTAACCAATTAGGTTTACGACAAAACCTATAAATCGATCACTGATCCAATTGGAGTACCTCTATGGAATAGACCTCAACAGAAAACTGTTGAGTAACGGCAGCAAGTGATTGAGTTCAGTAGTTTCTCATAGAAAATTATTGACTCTAGAGATATGGTAATATGGAGAAAATTGTTTGAAGCACGCACAGAACTGGAAGCGCACCTTCTTTCAAAGAGAGGAGGACGGGTTATTCACATTTCATTTGATGGTCAGAGGCGAATTGAAAGCTAAGCAGTGGTAATGAAGATCCACCGAAGAGATGTCTCCTACGTTACCCGTAATATGTGAAAGTATCGACGTAATTTGATAGAGTCATTCGGTCTGAATGCTCCATGAGAAACATAAGCCAGATGACGGAACGGAGAGACCTAGGATGTAGAAGATGATAACATGAATGATTCGGCAGATTAGGATTCCTATATATCCACTCATGTGATACTTCATTATACGATGAAAAGATCTATTCTCTTTTTTTGTATATCATCATATACATCTAGAAAGCCGTATGCTTTGGAAGAAGCTTGTACAGTTTGGGAAGGGGTTTTTTTGATAAAAAAGAAGAATCTACTTCAACCGATATGCCTTTAGGCACGGCCATACATAACATAGAATTCACACATGGAAAAGGCGGACAATTAGCTAGAGCAGCAGGTGCTGTAGCGAGACTGATTGCAAAAGAGGGTAAATCGGCCACATTAAGATTACCATCTGGGGAGGTTCGTTTGATATCCCAAAACTGCTTAGCAACAATCGGACAAGTGGGTAATGTTGGGGTGAAGCTAAAAAGTTTGGGTAGAGCTGGATCGAAGTGTTGGCTAGGTAAGCGTCCTGTGGTAAGAGGAGTAGTTATGAACCCTGTGGACCATCCACACGGGGGCGGTGAAGGAAAAGCCCCAATTGGTAGAAAAAAACCCGCGACTCCTTGGGGTTATCCTGCGCTTGGAAGAAGAAGTAGGAAAAGGAGAAAATATAGTGATAGTTTGATTCTTCGTCGCCGTAAATAGGAATATTCCAAATCGAATTTTTGGAATTCGAAATAATGTGATGGGCGAACGACGGGAATTGAACCCGCGCATGGTGGATCCACAATCCACTGCCTTGATCCACTTGGCTACATCCGCCCCTTATCTAGCTAAAGAAAGGATTTTCTCTTTTTCCCATTGATCATTATTGTATTTATTCTGACCTCGATACTTAGATCATTCTATTGGACATAGAATGACAATCAATCTTTACCATGCAAAAAAAGGAGTAATCAGCTGTGATAGGTCAAAAAAAAAGAATTGTCAAAAAAAGAATTGTAGTATTTTTAGTAATAGTCACTTGGTCTCGGGCATCTACCATTATACCCTCAATGGTTGGCCATACAATCACTAAACTTTTCTTTTTTTCGAAATACTAAAGGGGTTAAATCGAATCTATGACCAATAAACATGAATGGAAATCTGTTTCCTTTATCCGCCAAAGTAGTAGTTTACATTATGGTCGTTTCATGCTATCGTCGCTTAAGGAAGGTCAGGCTGATATAATAGGTACTTCCATACGAAGAGTTCTACTTGCAGAAATAAAAGGAACACGTATAACACATGCTACATTTCAATTGAAAGAAAAACAAGAAAAATCTTTTCATCAATATAGTACCATACCTGGTATAAGAGAATCTGTAGATGAAATATTAAAAAATTTAAAGACAATTGTCTTTAAAAGCCTCACCAATCGAGTTATCAAAGCATCGATATCGATTTCGGAGAGTGGTCCCATGCTTTTAACTGCCAAAAATATAAACCTACCGGATTTTGTTCACATAGTCAACGAAGACCAACCTATTGCGTATATAACAGGACCAATAGATTTATCAATTGAATTGATATTAGAACGAGATAGAGGGTATCACCCTCGACACTTAGATACTGTTTCGAAGGTTAGAAATCAAAGGGGAATTATTGGATTTGAAAGTGGAAGTTTCAATAGAAATGTAAAAAGAAGTGTCGTCAATGACAATGTCAAATATGGCGATTATGGCGATGAAAATTGCAGTTTTACTTTTCCCATAGATACCACATTTACTCCTGTGCTACAGGTCAATTATACGTATCATGCGAATAAACAGTATTATGATCCGGATCAACAAAAAATTGACTCCGAGGAAATACTATTTCTCGAAATATGCACGAATGGAAGTTTGACTCCTGTAGAAGCACTTCGTGAAGCTTGTCTTCATTTGATTGATTTTTTTAAGATTTTCCCCCTCTTATGAAGAAGAAAATCTCTTTTTGAGAGAAAGGGATGAAAAGGATTTCTTTTTGATATTTCAACAAATTTTTCAGAAATATCTGCGTATGGATATACAAAAGTTATGGTCTAATATAAAACAAATACTTATCGTACACAACAATCGCATTCAAACCAAAGAAGATTTTTTTCAAGAGCTCGAAAAGCATCAAGAAAGTGATGACCAAAAAACGTACTTTCACTTTGAATATCCACATTTAGAATCTGGAAATTTGATCGAAGCATTCTTCCTTAAAAGAAAGCTTGGTTTTTTTTGATCATAATCCAAAATAATGTGATGGGCGAACGACGGGAATTGAACCCGCGCATGGTGGATCCACAATCCACTGCCTTGATCCACTTGGCTACATCCACCCGTTATCTAGCTAAAGAAAGGATTTTCTCTTTTTCCCATTGATCATTATTGTATTTATTCTGACCTCGATACTTAGATCATTCTATTGGACATAGAATGACAATCAATCTTTACCATGCAAAAAAAGGAGTAATCAGCTGTGATAGGTCAAAAAAAAAGAAGATAAAAAAAATGAAGATAAAAAAGACGGCAAAAAAAAGGAACCAGAACCTGTTCAGGAAGGAAAAACTTTTTATGTAAAAAATAGAAATAGCAAAGAAGAAGATTTGATAGTACAAGTCTATGCTGGAGAAACCTTAAAAAAAAAACATAAGTGAAGAAGAAGAGAAAAAGAAAAAAGCCAGACAAAGTAAACGACATAAAAGAATTGGATTTCTTGGTGAAAAAATCTTTCCTTCATCAATTCAGATTGAATAGGCGCACCAAGAAAAAAATAATGAATACTATAAACGTGACCTATCGCCTGCTTAGACTGTGGAAAGAATATTTAAAGGAAAACGAAGAGGGAGTTCCTATATACCGGAGAAGAGATCCGGAAAAATAAAATGGAGTTTCACCTCGATAGAGAAAAACGAGATTGATTTGCAACTAATGGCCATCTTAAAAGATCCAGGTGACAGTGTTCCCATTTTGTTAGAAAATAAATTTTTGATTTTCGAAGAATTTCGTCTATGTCAGAAAATAGATGGGAAATCCATTTTATATCAAATGATAAGTATCAATACCTCATTGTTCAATCAAAATCAGGATCAAACTCAGGACTTCCTTCGTCCTGAAGATATTCTATCTTCTAGACGTTGTAGAGAATTGCGAATTTTCAGTTCTTTCAATTACCCTAATCGAAATGGTACGCCATTCTATGGAAATAAATAAAAAAATATATGAATCGATTCGATTTCAATAAAAAAAACATAAAAAACTCTGGCAATGAAGACGACATAAAAAACTCTGGCAATGAAGACGACATAAAAAAGTCTGGACAATTATTCAATGTTTTCAATGAGAACGAATTTAATACAGATGCAGATGAATTCATTAAATGTAAATCTTTTCTTTGGCCCAATTACCGATTCGAAGATTTATTATGTATGAATCGCTATTGGTTTGATACAAATAATGGAAGTCGTTTCAGTATGTTAAGGATACATATGTATCCACAATCTAGAATTCGAAAATAGTCTATTTCCTATATCAATAATAGAGAAATATCTCCTTCTATCCAAATCAAATCCTCCATTTGATTTGGATAGAATAACAAAGTAGTATATGAATCAATCCAAGTTTTTGTGTATACTAGATTCAAATAACTGGCATAATTCTGATTTTTTGATTTTTCCTGATCGGAAAAATCATCCATGAAAAAGAAAGAAAAAAGATAGAAAAATCTTGTTATTTATGGTCAAAAATTCATTCACTCCTATTATTCCACAAGAAGAAAACAAGGGTTCTGTTGAATTTCAAGTATTCAGTTTCACCAATAAGATAGAGAGGCTTACTTCCCATTTAGAATTGCACAAAAAAGATTTTTTATCGGAAAGGGGTCTACGAAAAATTCTGGGAAAACGTCAACGGTTGCTGGCTTATTTGTCAAAGAAAAATCGAGTACGTTATAATAAATTAATTGATCAGTTGAATATTCGAGAGCCACAAACTCGTTAATTTCATCGTTTGAATTTTTTTGAGTAGTATTCGATTTTTCATTTTGATGAGCCTCACTTTGAGGAATTCATGGAATAATGAATTCAGGAAGAAAAGATATGACTGTACCGGTTACAAGAAAAGATCTCATGATAGTCAATATGGGTCCTCACCACCCATCAATGCATGGTGTTCTTCGACTGATCCTTACTCTCGATGGTGAAGATGTTATTGATTGTGAACCCATATTGGGCTATTTACACAGAGGAATGGAAAAAATAGCGGAAAACCGAACAATTATACAATATCTACCTTATGTAACACGGTGGGATTATTTAGCTACTATGTTCACAGAGGCAATAACGGTAAATGCACCAGAAAAATTGGAAAATGTTCAAGTACCTCAAAGAGCTAGCTATATCCGAGTTATTATGCTGGAATTGAGCCGTATAGCTTCTCATTTGTTATGGCTTGGACCTTTTATGGCAGATATCGGTGCACAGACTCCTTTCTTCTATATTTTCAGAGAGAGAGAATTGATATACAATCTATTCGAAGCCGCCACAGGTATGCGAATGATGCATAATTATTTCCGCATCGGGGGGGTAGCTGCTGATCTACCTTATGGATGGATAGAGAAATGTTTCGATTTCTGCGATTATTTCTTAACAGGAGTTGTTGAATATCAAAAACTGATTACACGGAATCCCATTTTTTTGGAACGAGTGGAAGGAGTGGGCATTATTCGTGGAGAAGAAGCAGTAAATTGGGGTTTATCCGGGCCAATGTTACGAGCTTCTGGAATCCAATGGGATCTTCGTAAAGTTGATAATTATGAGTGTTACAATGAATTCGATTGGGAAATCCAATGGCAAAAAGAAGGAGATTCATTAGCTCGTTATTTAGTACGAATCGGTGAAATGAGAGAATCCATAAAAATGATTCAACAGGCTCTAGAGGGAATTCCTGGAGGACCCTATGAGAATTTAGAAGTCCGACGCTTTGATAGAGCAAAGAATTACGAATGGAATGATTTTGCATATAGATTTATAAGTAAAAAACCTTCACCCAATTTTGAATTGTCGAAACAAGAACTTTATGTGAGAGTGGAAGCCCCAAAAGGGGAATTAGGGATTTATTTGATAGGAGATAATAGTGTTTTCCCCTGGAGATGGAAAATTCGTCCACCCGCTTTTATCAATTTGCAAATTCTTCCTCAGCTAGTTAAAAGAATGAAATTGGCTGATATCATGACGATATTAGGTAGTATAGATATCATTATGGGAGAAGTTGATCGTTGAAATGATAATTGATACGACAGAAGTACAAACTATCAATTCTTTCTCTACATCGGGATTTTTCAAAGAAGTCTATGGACTGATATGGATTGTACCTATTTTGACCCTGATATTGGGAATCACAATAGGGGTACTAGTAATTGTTTGGTTAGAAAGAGAAATATCTGCAGCGATCCAACAGCGTATTGGGCCTGAATATGCTGGTCCGTTGGGAATTCTTCAAGCTATAGCAGATGGGATTAAATTACTTTTGAAAGAGGACCTCCTCCCATCTCGAGGAGATATTGGTCTGTTTAGTGTCGGACCGTCTATAGCAGTCATATCAGTTCTACTAAGCTATTTAGTAATTCCTTTTGAGTATCGTCTTGTTTTAGCTGATCTCGGTATAGGTGTTTTTTTATGGATCGCCATTTCGAGTATTGCTCCTATTGGTCTTCTTATGTCAGGATATGGATCGAATAATAAATATTCCTTTTCAGGTGGTCTACGAGCTGCTGCTCAATCTATTAGTTATGAAATACCATTAACTCTATGTGTATTATCAATATCTCTACGTGTGATTCGTTGGAATATGAACTTTTACCTCTTTTTCTTCTAGAAATCAAAGAACAAGAAGAGGTTCAATGTATTGAATAGATATTCTCATTTTTTTATTCAGCATTCAGGTTGATGAGTTAAACCAGATAGTTATATGAGTGAAACAAAACAGCTTATCCATTTGTAGTAAGAAGAAAAAATCTCATTCCCTGTGTACAAGAATCAAGTTGAAGTAAACATAAGCAGCGTAAACTGTTTACCCCAAGATTCCAATTTTTTGATTAGTCATCATATCTTGAAGCGGGTGCAAACAAAAGATCAACTGTATGGAGTTTCTACTACTTTCTTGTATTTATTACTATACCGGCGATCAATCAAAAGTCAGTGGACAGTTAGGAACACCAAGGTACACAAAAGATTAGTAATCAAGATAATGTAAGGTATCAAAAAAGAGGTTTTTCCACATAAAACGAATCATAATAAGGACTTGAAATTGGTAGAAATGATCAAGTAGTACTTCCCTACGATTCCGATCTAGAGTATGCTCCTATTCACTGATTAAAGAAATGACTATCAAGAACGAATTAATCTTTTATTTTTTTTTGAAATACCCTCCCCTGAGACAGAAGAAGAGGAAAAAAGAAATGGAATGCCATATATGGAATGAATAATAAAAAAAAATCTTTCTTTATTCTTCCTTCCATATTCATACATATACAATTCTTATCATGATTCATGAACTAATGCCTAATTCTTTCTATTTATTGATATAACGAGTATTTTATTGAAAGATTCAGTTATTACCGAACAAAGAGAGATTCTCATTATAAAGGATAAGATCAATTCGGAAGCAACTTTTTGATTATTCTAGCAGACAGAATTCCATTGGTCTTGGGACTCTCCGATGTATCTTTATTCTGTCTACCCCCAAAGAAAGATGCCGATAATACCGAACTAGTCCTTACATTTTTTGTGGCCATAGAGGAGCCGTATGAAGCTGAGGTTTCATGTACGGTTTTGAAATAGCGATGAAAACAGTGATGTTATTTTCGACTATGATTATCTAACAGTTCAAGTACAGTTGATATAGTTGAAGCACAGTCCAAATATGGTTTTTGGGGGTGGAATCTGTGGCGTCAGCCTATAGGCTTTCTAGTTTTTCTAATTTCTTCTCTAGCCGAATGTGAGAGATTGCCCTTTGATTTACCAGAAGCAGAGGAGGAATTAGTAGCAGGTTATCAAACCGAATATTCGGGTATCAAATATGCTCTCTTTTATCTTGCTTCTTACCTAAATCTATTAGTTTCTTCATTATTTGTCACAATTCTTTACTTAGGTGGGTGGAATTTCTCTATTCCGTACATATCTATTCCTGAACTTTTCAGAATAAATAAAATGACTGGAATTTTTGGAATGACAATTGGTATCTTTATTACATTAGCTAAGGCTTATTTTTTTCTCTTAATTTCTATCACAACAAGATGGACTTTACCTAGGATGAGAATAGACCAGTTATTAAATCTTGGATGGAAATTTCTTTTACCTATTTCTCTAGGTAATCTGTTATTAACAACTTCTTCTCAACTTGTCTCACTATAAATAACAGAATACGATAACAAGATTCTCGATTCATAATCTCTCTCAAACAAGAGAAAGAAACTCCCATTTTCCCATTGATATTTACAATATGTTCCCTATGGTAACTGGGTTCACGAATTATGGTCAACAAACAATACGAGCTGCAAGGTACATTGGTCAAAGTTTCATAATTACCTTATCCCACACAAATCGTTTACCTGTCACTATTCAATATCCTTATGAAAAATCGATCATGTCAGACCGTTTCCGGGGTCGAATCCACTTTGAATTTGATAAATGTATTGCTTGTGAAGTATGTGTTCGTGTATGCCCGATAGATCTACCCGTTGTTGATTGGAGATTGGAAAGAGATATTAAAAAGAAACAATTGCTTAATTATAGTATTGATTTCGGGGTTTGTATATTTTGTGGTAATTGTGTCGAGTATTGTCCAACAAACTGTTTATCAATGACTGAAGAATATGAACTTTCTACTTATGATCGTCATGAATTGAATTATAATCAAATTGCTTTGGGTCGGTTACCAATCTCAATAATTGGAGATTACACAATTCAAACTGTTATGAATTCGACTCAAATCCAAATAGACAAAGAGAATTCCTTTGATTCAAGAACGATTACTAATTACTAAGATTTTTTTTGGTTAGTCAGTAACTACAAAGAAAACTAATAACTATTGATTGTCGAAAATCACTCTTTGATTGAAACTGAGAATCTATTTTTCATGATGGGATGATTTCGAAAGAAATATACAATTTGAACCACTATTCAAACTAGTCTTTTTTCAGATAAAAATCCTATTTACATTAATCCATATCCCCATTTCATTCTATGACAAATGTATCATAAACTATATTATATACAAGAAGAAAATAGGGTAACCCCTTTTCCTTTCCTGGACCTTTTAGTACGGTCATGATATATTTCAAGTTCTTTGTTTTTTTTTTATACATAATGGATTTACCTGGACCAATACATGATATTCTTGTGGTATTTCTGGGATCAGTTCTTGTATTAGGGGGTCTAGGGGTAGTATTACTTACCAATCCAATTTATTCTGCCTTTTCGTTGGGATTGGTTCTTATTTCTATATCTTTATTCTATATTTCATTGAACTCCTATTTTGTAGCTGCCGCACAGCTCCTTATTTATGTCGGAGCCATAAATGTATTGATCTTATTTGCTGTAATGTTCATGAATGGTTCAGAATATTCCAAAGATTCCTATCTTTGGACCATTGGAGATGGGGTTACTTCACTGGTTTGTACAACTATTCTTTTTTCACTAATGACTACTATCCCAGATACATCATGGTACGGGATTCTTTGGACTACAAGATCAAACCAAATTATAGAACAGGACCTCATAAATAACGTTCAACAAATTGGGATTCATTTAGCAACAGATTTTTTTCTTCCCTTTGAACTCATTTCTATAATTCTTTTAGTTTCCTTGATAGGTGCAATTACTATGGCTCGACAATAATAAATACTTAGAATGATTCCAAATTCTAAGAATTGAGAATTCTCAATAAAAAAAATCAAAAAAAAAAATCCAAATTTTTGGTCTTAAATAGCTATTAGCTATTTAAGTGAATAGCAATTCAGTTTAAAATATAAGCAATTAAGTTTTTTATTAAGTTTAAAATAAAAAAAATATAAATATAAAATAAGCAAGTAAGTTTAAAATAGAAAATAGTAATATATAGTAAATAAAAATATTGATTTTTTTTTATAATTAATTAAAATGAAGGAGTCAATTAATCATGTTTGAACACACGCTTTTTTTGAGTGTTTACTTATTCTCTATTGGTCTCTATGGATTAATTACAAGTCGAAATATGGTTAGGGCACTTATGTGCCTTGAACTTGTACTTAATTCCGTTAATATAAATCTTTTAATTTTTTCTGATATGTTTGATAATCGAGAATTGAAAGGAGACATTTTCTCCATCTTTGTTATAGCTATTGCAGCTGCTGAAGCTGCTATTGGATTAGCAATTGTTTCATCTATTTATCGTAACAGAAAATCAACTAGTATTAATCAATCAAATTTATTAAAAAATTAGTTAGTTATATTTACCACATAGATAAACCATACAAAAAAACTTAATTTCAATACTTTAAAAACTTTATTAATTTAATTTTTTTTGACTAATTCTTTTATTTGTTGAATTTTTAAATTGAATTATTCTTAGTGAAATAAGAAAAATCAATTTGTATTGTAAGAAAATTCGCATTTAGTAGTATGTGCAATTCATCTGATAATGATTGTTGAGATCAAATTCTCAGTCTTTTGGCCTTTTTTTTTAAGTAGATTCCATTATAAGAATTATTTCAATTTATTGAAAAATCTTTAATAAGCCACTGCTTCATCTGGTGTCTAGAATATAATTGACTCGTTTACTACTTTGACTGACCAGATCGAAAATTTTTAATTTTCAAAATTCTAATTTAGAAATTCAATGTCACATTCAGTAAAAATTTATGATACCTGTATAGGGTGTACTCAATGTGTGCGAGCTTGTCCTACAGATGTATTGGAAATGATACCTTGGGATGGATGTAAAGCCAAGCAAATTGCTTCCGCACCAAGAACAGAAGATTGTGTAGGTTGTAAAAGATGTGAATCTGCCTGTCCAACAGATTTTTTAAGTATCCGTGTTTATCTAGGGCCTGAAACAACTCGTAGCATGGCTCTAGCTTATTGATACGTTACAAGAAGTTCCACCTAAATCATTTGATTCCTATTTACCGAAAAAACCCGTACTCGATGAAAGTTATAATCTTGAGCACGGGTTTCTCTGGTCAAAACGTATCTAATTCTTATCATTCATGAATTTTTTTCCTTGGTTAACAATACTTGTTGTTTTTCCCATATTCGCAGGTTCTTTTATTTTCTTTTTTCCTCATAAAGGAAACAAGATATATCGATGGTATACTTTATGTATATGTTTACTAGAACTTATTCTAACAGCTTATGTATTTTTTTTTTATTTCAAATTTGATGATAAATTAATCCAACTTAAGGAAAATCTTAAATGGATAGATATTTTTGATTTCCAATGGAGATTGGGAGTCGATGGGCTTTCCATAGAACTTATTTTATTCACAGGCTTTATTACTACTTTAGCCAGTTTAGCAGCTTGGCCAATTACTCGAAATTGCCAATTGTTTTATTTTCTAATGTTAGCAATGTATAGTGGTCAAATGGGATTATTTTTTTCTCAAGACCTTTTACTTTTCTTTATCATGTGGGAACTAGAATTAATTCCCATTTACTTACTTTTATCCATGTGGGGGGGTAAGAAACGTCTTTACTCGGCTACTAAATTCATTTTATACACAGCAGCAGGATCTATCTTTTTATTAACTGGAGTTCTGGGCATGGGTTTGTATGCTTCCAATAAACCAGTACTAGATTTTGAAAGATTAATTAATAAATCATATCCTATCGTATTAGAAATAACATTTTATATCGGCTTTCTTATTGCATATGCTATCAAATTGCCAATTATACCCCTGCATACATGGTTACCAGATACCCATGGAGAAGCACATTACAGTACATGTATGCTCTTAGCTGGTATTTTATTGAAAATGGGAGCATATGGATTAATTCGGATTAATATGGAATTATTACCCCATGCTCATTCTATATTTTCTCCTTGGTTGGTAATAATAGGAACGATACAAATTATTTATGGAGCTTCAACTTCTCTTGGTCAACGCAATTTAAAAAAGAGAATAGCATATTCTTCTGTATCTCATATGGGTTTTATAGCTATAGGAATTGGTTCTATAACCGACATAGGACTAAATGGAGCTATTTTACAAATGCTTTCTCATGGATTTATTGGTGCTGCGTTCTTTTTCTTGGTAGGGACGAGTTGTGATAGAATTCGTCTTGTTTATCTTGAAGAAATGGGAGGGATATCTATCTCAATGCCTAAAATATTTGCTTTGTTCAGTAGTTTCTCGATGGCTTCTCTTGCATTACCAGGAATGAGCGGTTTTATTGCAGAATTTTTAGTATTTCTGGGACTTATTATTAGTCAAAAATATCTTTTAATACCAAAAATCATAACTACTTTCGTAATGGCTATTGGAATAATATTAACTCCAATTTATTTGTTATCTATATTACGTCAGATGTTCTATGGCTACAAATTATTTCATATTTCAAACTCGAATTTTTTTGATTCGGATTCTGGATCACGAGAAGTCTTCCTTTCAACTTGTCTTTTTTTACCAATAATAGGAATTGGTATTTATCCTGACTTTATTTTATCATTATCCATTGAGAGAGTGCAAACTATCTTATCTAATTATTATCATGGATAGTATTTTGTTAATTTTTACTAAAATTGAAGCTTCTCTAATAAAAAATAAATATAGGATTTTTCTATTGAGATTACATAAAATATTTTTTCGTTTTATTCCAAAATGATTGAAATTCTAATCAGATATATGTTGAGTTTTTGAGAATTTTTTTTTTAATTCTCAAAAACTCACAAAAAAGATTCTTTTATATAAAAAAAATCTTTTTTTCTTTTCCTTTATTTTCTTAATATTAATATATAAAATATATAAAATTAATTTCTATAAATGATAAATGTTGGTCTGTTTTCTAATATATTAATTCAATTATTATATAAATATAAATTATTATATAATTCAGAATGAACCGTAGCTATGTAAACCTATTCCTAAAAGATTGATACCAAAGTAGCATATCCAAATAATAAGAAATCCGATCGAAGCTATAAATGCAGAATTTGTACCTTTCCAATTTTGATTCATTCTAATATGCAAATAAATTGCAAATATAATCCAAGTTATAAATGCCCAAGTTTCTTTGGGATCCCAATTCCAATAGGATCCCCAAGCTTCATTAGCCCATACTGCTCCACAAAGGATACCTAAGGTTAAAAGGATAAATCCAAAACTAATAACACGATAACTCGAATAATCCAAACGCTCAATTAATTCATATTTGTAATAGTTTGCAGATAAAGCAAAGAAGTTTTTTTTCAAAACATTTTCTTTCCAATAATGAATTTGACCGTTTGGAACGGAATGACATAATTTCTCAAAATTAATCTTTTTGTGACATGTAAGAATTAAAAGAGCAACTGATAATAAAGATCCGCATAAAAGAGCTGCATAACTCAACAACATCATACTTACATGCATCATTAACCACTGAGATTGCAATGCAGGTACTAATATTGTGGACTTATGCATTCCTGCTGAGAGACAGAAACCTGATGTAGCAAAACCTTGAGTCAAAATGGTACTTGATGTAGTTATTGTGTTTAACTCATTTTGATGGTTCTGAGTCTTCGAAACCATATGAATAACACAGAAACTACATGAAAGAAAGATTAAAGACTCATATAAATTACTTAATGGAAAGTACCCTGAAAAAATCCAACGAAAAATTAATAATTCGGTTGTAGAGAAAAAAATAATAATCATCCCTTTTTCTAAGGAATTACGTAACTCAACAATTTCACCAAATAATAAGGTAATCAAGTTAATTATAATGACAATTGAAATAATTGAAAAAGAAATATGAGTTAATATATGTTCTATATTTAGAAATATCATAAAAGAATTCTCCTTACAGGATTTTGAATTTTTCAATATATTTTAACATATATATAGCCATGTCGCCACTCGGATTCAAATCGAGAAGTTGGTTTCAAACTTCAATCGAGAAGTTGGTTCGAAACATTTACCACAGGTAAGAGCAGTAAGAAAGCTTTTACCCAAATATTACTGATAAATACAATACTAGTGATAAGAACAATAAGCTAACTGCTATTTACAGCAGTGTGTCTACCCATTGCACCTCACCGCAGGGGGTGCGCGGATACTCTTCATGTTCCAACAGTAAGCAATGAGTAATAAATGCCTAATCCACTGCTCAGAGCAGCATGCTGCTTTAGCCTACTGCTGCTTTACTTTTACTTAAGAATTGAAGCAGTGGTAAATCGTCAGACACTGAGGAGAATTGTCTTGCAAGACAGCAACGTGTGAACCCAACATATTGGCAGTCTATACCAATCGTATCTACCTTGTTTCATCATGGCGGCTTATTTTGAATTCTAATGGAATTTATGAAAAATTGGAAAGATTCCAAAATTCTATTCGGACTCGAACCTAGATATGTTCATTACTACTAAGAGCAGCATGTCTACCAATTTTAACATGGCGGCTTATTTTGAATTCTAATGGAATTCATGAGAAATTGTAAAGATTCCAAAATTCTATATTGAAATAAGAATTTTGAGAATCAATAAAGAATTCTCATTACATTAATAAATTTTATTAATAAATTGTTAATTTCGAATTTTTCAATATATTTTAACATATATATAGTCATGCCGCCACTCGGACTCGAACCGAGATACGTTGTGTACTGCTTCCTAAGAGCAGCGTGTCTACCAATTTCACCATGGCGGCTTATTTTCAATAATAATTGAATTCATGACCTATTGTCAAGATTCCAAAATTCTAAGAAACTTGAAAATCGATAAAGAAAAAAGATTTGTTTCATCTGATATTGAAATCCTCAATATTTTTTTATAAAAAATCCTGCTTCTTTATCAAAAATGATAAGAATAAAATTCTTTGATTTCTTTTTTCATATCACAAAAAAGAAAAAGAATTTAGTCTTTTTAATTTTTCAATATCTTAGTAGAATAAGAAAATAAATGCAAATTTTTTATCATTTTAATTTTATAGTAAAAGTTTATAACACCATATATAAAAATAAAACTTTTTATAAAAATATATATGGGGTATATCAATTTAAATTTATATTGATTGAAGTTCTATTAAACTTTTCACAATAGAAAAAAGAAAAGATTTTTCTTCTCTTCTATTGTGAAAAATTAACTAATAAGTATTTGAAATTCTAAGATATCCATCTTAGGAAAGACTATGTTTTATATATACTATAGTATAGTAGTTCTAATTAGAGTCTAATCTTAACTAAAATTTGACTAACTAAATAAAAAAAGTAATTCAAAAAATAAGATAATATGAATCAGTTATTTCAAAGCTAGTTCTCTAATCTATAACATTTTAATCTATATCTATTATAGGAATACCTTGTTTTAAAAATAAAAAAAAACCAAAAATCTCTTTATTTGGTTTTTTTTTAATAAAACTTTTTGAATTTCCAATAGAAAGTGATTTTACTAAAGAACAGGTTTTTACTGCAGTTAAATATCCTTTTTTTCTCCAGATATTTCTACGAATACGTTTTTTTGACATAGAAGTACGTTTTTTTGGAACTGCCATTGAAAGGAAGTTTTTTATTTATTTTTATGTGAAAGACATTTTTTACTAAAAAGAAAGAATTAAGAATTATTCATTTAATATATCATTTTTTTCTAATATAAAAAAAATATCTAAGCTAAGAGGAAAAAATTCTTAGATATTTTTTTTTTTTGATCTGACTTTCAAAAAATAATAAATAAAAATAATGTATAAATAATGTATTTGCATTTATATTATTAGGTATTGAAATGAAAGACAAAGAAAAGGAGAATAAAAAAATAGAAAAAAATAATGGAGAATCTTATTAATTTAATAATAATATATTCATATATAACTTGAATAAAAAGGAAAGACTATTGAATTCTTTAGAAAACTTGAATTATATATTTTAGTTAATTTCTATTAATAATAAATAAATATATTACTCAACTATCAGATATTGAGTTATCTATTGGACTACAGAGAAGATTTCTTTCTATACTTCTATATACTATACTTCTATATAATATATGTGTTTCAATATGTTTTTAATTTCAATATGTTTTTCAATTATAAATAAAAGAATTTATAACATTTTTACATTTTAAATATGTGTGTATTAATTAAAAAAATAAGAAGATTAAAAAAAACAATGATACAAAAGATAAATAAAAGAATAAATAAGATGAGACTCTGCCATTTCCTATATATCTAATTCCTTCTCCTATAAAAAAATTTATAACACCAATTCCATTTGGAATCCCATCAACTATATGTCTATCAAAAAATTCAGTGAATTTGCTTAATCTTTTTATACCCAATGTAAAAACACTAGTATAAACAATATCTATGTAACCACGATTATATGACCAATTATATATTGCATTTTGTATTCGGTCTAAAAAATTTCTTTTAAAACCTTTTTTAAGAAAAAAATTAAAAAGATATAAATTCGGAAAAAAGGAATTTATGGATCCATAGAAAGTGAATGCTATACATAATCCAAAAGTTGCTATACTTACTGAAATGATTGCATTTTGAAAGAATTCATATAAAATTACGCATTGATTTGAACTTTCAATGAAAGGATTTTTTGATAAAGTTAACCATTTTGATAATAAATCAAGATTTATTCCTCTTGCATCAAAGCAAATTCCTATTGAACCAATGAACACAGTAAAAAATACTAATAGAAGAAGAGGAAATAGCATAGTATTGTCTAATTCATGAGGATATATAGAAGTATATTTCTTTTTAAAAAAAGTATTAAAGCAATATATTTTATTTCTTACATTATTTTTTTTTTCTTTTGAAAAAAAGGAAACTTTTTTATTCATTGTTGATAAAGGCAAATTTCTATTGGTGTTTGATCTCTTGGATATACTTTTACCCCATAGAGATATTGAATAAAATAAATTTGTTTTAGTACTACTATAACCTTGAAAATGAATACGCAAATATCCATCAAAAGTAAGTAAATATACTCGAAACATATAAAATGCTGTTAATCCTGCTGTGAAGTAAGCTATTATCCCGAAAATTGGAGAATGCAACCAACTATTACTAAGAATCTCATCTTTAGACCAGAAACAGGCAAGGGGTGGAATACCACAAAGAGACAGTGTACCCAATAAAAAGGCAGTTCTTGTAATTGGAATATATTTAGTTAAACCACCCATAAGGACCATATTTTGATTCTTATCTGGTGAATATCCAACAACAGGTTCCATTGAATGAATAATAGATCCAGATCCTAAAAACAATAAAGCCTTAGAGTAAGCATGGGTGATCAAATGAAATAAAGCAGCTCGAAACGAACCTATACCTAAAGCTAGTATAATGTAACCCAATTGAGACATTGTAGAATAGGCTAAACTTCTTTTAATGTCTTTTTGAGCAAGAGCCAAAGTAGCTCCTAAGAATAATGTTATTAAACCTATTGAAGAAATAATATGCATTATATAAGGTGTTATTAAGAAAAGAGGAAAGAGTCGAGCTACAAGAAAAACCCCCGCTGCTACCATGGTAGCAGCATGTATAAGAGCAGAAATAGGGGTGGGTCCTTCCATGGCATCAGGTAACCATATGTGAAGAGGGAATTGTGCGGATTTAGCAACCGCACCAACAAATAATAAAAAGGTACATAAAGTAGTAAATAAAGAATTGACTCCGTTTTTTTGGATTAAATTATTGGTTATTTCAAATAAATCTCGAAATTCGAAACTGCCAATTATCCAATAAAAACCTAAAATTCCTAATAATAAACCAAAATCGCCTACACGATTAGTTACAAAAGCTTTTTGGCAGGCATTTGCAGCGAGCGGTCGTGTAAACCAAAATCCTATTAACAAATAGGAGCATATTCCGACTATTTCCCAAAAAATATAAATTTGTATTAAATTTGAACTTGTAACTAGTCCCAACATAGAAGCATTGAAAAGATTCAAATAAGCAAAAAATCTTAAATATCCTTGATCATGAGACATATAATTGTCACTATAAATAAGAACTGTGATTCCAACAGTAGTAATGAGTGTTGACATAATTGAGGCAAGTGAATCAATCAAATATCCGAATTCTAGGGAAAAATCCTTATTAATGGTCCAAGACCATAGGTATTGATAAATCAAACTCCCATTTATTTGTTGAATCGAAAAATTCAAGGAAAATATCATAGTTATTATTAAAAAGAAAATACTTGGAAAAGCCCATATACGACGAATATTTTTTGTTGTTGTCGGAATAAGTAAAAGTCCAAGCCCTATGAATATAGGAACTGGAAGTGAAAGAAAAGGTATTATCCATGCGTATTGATATATATGTTCCATAAGATATTAAGAAGATTAATTGTTAATTGATATTTTTTTCTTTTGTGAAATCTTGATTCACCAATTAAAACATTTAAAGTTCAAGAATAATCTAAAAAATAAATAATAAATCAGACAATAAAACTTTAATTAAAATATAGAAATTAAAAATTTTTTTAGTTTATTATTATCAAAATTACTTTTTTATTATCAAAACAGAAATTAAAATAAAATATTATTTCGATTGATTAAAATAGTATAGATAAAGATATTTTGATTTCCCAAATAATGAATTTTACCTTTTTTTTAACTAACTTATTTATTTTTAACTGACTTCAATTTAATAGAATTTAATTGAAATTAGGAAATAAGGAAAAAAGAGATTAAGGTAAAAAATAAAAAAGGACCAAAAATTTGGATTTTTTTTTTTGATTTTTTTTATTGAGAATTCTCAATTCTTAGAATTTGGAATCATTCTAAGTATTTATTATTGTCGAGCCATAGTAATTGCACCTATCAAGGAAACTAAAAGAATTATAGAAATGAGTTCAAAGGGAAGAAAAAAATCTGTTGCTAAATGAATCCCAATTTGTTGAACGTTATTTATGAGGTCCTGTTCTATAATTTGGTTTGATCTTGTAGTCCAAAGAATCCCGTACCATGATGTATCTGGGATAGTAGTCATTAGTGAAAAAAGAATAGTTGTACAAACCAGTGAAGTAACCCCATCTCCAATGGTCCAAAGATAGGAATCTTTGGAATATTCTGAACCATTCATGAACATTACAGCAAATAAGATCAATACATTTATGGCTCCGACATAAATAAGGAGCTGTGCGGCAGCTACAAAATAGGAGTTCAATGAAATATAGAATAAAGATATAGAAATAAGAACCAATCCCAACGAAAAGGCAGAATAAATTGGATTGGTAAGTAATACTACCCCTAGACCCCCTAATACAAGAACTGATCCCAGAAATACCACAAGAATATCATGTATTGGTCCAGGTAAATCCATTATGTATAAAAAAAAAACAAAGAACTTGAAATATATCATGACCGTACTAAAAGGTCCAGGAAAGGAAAAGGGGTTACCCTATTTTCTTCTTGTATATAATATAGTTTATGATACATTTGTCATAGAATGAAATGGGGATATGGATTAATGTAAATAGGATTTTTATCTGAAAAAAGACTAGTTTGAATAGTGGTTCAAATTGTATATTTCTTTCGAAATCATCCCATCATGAAAAATAGATTCTCAGTTTCAATCAAAGAGTGATTTTCGACAATCAATAGTTATTAGTTTTCTTTGTAGTTACTGACTAACCAAAAAAAATCTTAGTAATTAGTAATCGTTCTTGAATCAAAGGAATTCTCTTTGTCTATTTGGATTTGAGTCGAATTCATAACAGTTTGAATTGTGTAATCTCCAATTATTGAGATTGGTAACCGACCCAAAGCAATTTGATTATAATTCAATTCATGACGATCATAAGTAGAAAGTTCATATTCTTCAGTCATTGATAAACAGTTTGTTGGACAATACTCGACACAATTACCACAAAATATACAAACCCCGAAATCAATACTATAATTAAGCAATTGTTTCTTTTTAATATCTCTTTCCAATCTCCAATCAACAACGGGTAGATCTATCGGGCATACACGAACACATACTTCACAAGCAATACATTTATCAAATTCAAAGTGGATTCGACCCCGGAAACGGTCTGACATGATCGATTTTTCATAAGGATATTGAATAGTGACAGGTAAACGATTTGTGTGGGATAAGGTAATTATGAAACTTTGACCAATGTACCTTGCAGCTCGTATTGTTTGTTGACCATAATTCGTGAACCCAGTTACCATAGGGAACATATTGTAAATATCAATGGGAAAATGGGAGTTTCTTTCTCTTGTTTGAGAGAGATTATGAATCGAGAATCTTGTTATCGTATTCTGTTATTTATAGTGAGACAAGTTGAGAAGAAGTTGTTAATAACAGATTACCTAGAGAAATAGGTAAAAGAAATTTCCATCCAAGATTTAATAACTGGTCTATTCTCATCCTAGGTAAAGTCCATCTTGTTGTGATAGAAATTAAGAGAAAAAAATAAGCCTTAGCTAATGTAATAAAGATACCAATTGTCATTCCAAAAATTCCAGTCATTTTATTTATTCTGAAAAGTTCAGGAATAGATATGTACGGAATAGAGAAATTCCACCCACCTAAGTAAAGAATTGTGACAAATAATGAAGAAACTAATAGATTTAGGTAAGAAGCAAGATAAAAGAGAGCATATTTGATACCCGAATATTCGGTTTGATAACCTGCTACTAATTCCTCCTCTGCTTCTGGTAAATCAAAGGGCAATCTCTCACATTCGGCTAGAGAAGAAATTAGAAAAACTAGAAAGCCTATAGGCTGACGCCACAGATTCCACCCCCAAAAACCATATTTGGACTGTGCTTCAACTATATCAACTGTACTTGAACTGTTAGATAATCATAGTCGAAAATAACATCACTGTTTTCATCGCTATTTCAAAACCGTACATGAAACCTCAGCTTCATACGGCTCCTCTATGGCCACAAAAAATGTAAGGACTAGTTCGGTATTATCGGCATCTTTCTTTGGGGGTAGACAGAATAAAGATACATCGGAGAGTCCCAAGACCAATGGAATTCTGTCTGCTAGAATAATCAAAAAGTTGCTTCCGAATTGATCTTATCCTTTATAATGAGAATCTCTCTTTGTTCGGTAATAACTGAATCTTTCAATAAAATACTCGTTATATCAATAAATAGAAAGAATTAGGCATTAGTTCATGAATCATGATAAGAATTGTATATGTATGAATATGGAAGGAAGAATAAAGAAAGATTTTTTTTTATTATTCATTCCATATATGGCATTCCATTTCTTTTTTCCTCTTCTTCTGTCTCAGGGGAGGGTATTTCAAAAAAAAATAAAAGATTAATTCGTTCTTGATAGTCATTTCTTTAATCAGTGAATAGGAGCATACTCTAGATCGGAATCGTAGGGAAGTACTACTTGATCATTTCTACCAATTTCAAGTCCTTATTATGATTCGTTTTATGTGGAAAAACCTCTTTTTTGATACCTTACATTATCTTGATTACTAATCTTTTGTGTACCTTGGTGTTCCTAACTGTCCACTGACTTTTGATTGATCGCCGGTATAGTAATAAATACAAGAAAGTAGTAGAAACTCCATACAGTTGATCTTTTGTTTGCACCCGCTTCAAGATATGATGACTAATCAAAAAATTGGAATCTTGGGGTAAACAGTTTACGCTGCTTATGTTTACTTCAACTTGATTCTTGTACACAGGGAATGAGATTTTTTCTTCTTACTACAAATGGATAAGCTGTTTTGTTTCACTCATATAACTATCTGGTTTAACTCATCAACCTGAATGCTGAATAAAAAAATGAGAATATCTATTCAATACATTGAACCTCTTCTTGTTCTTTGATTTCTAGAAGAAAAAGAGGTAAAAGTTCATATTCCAACGAATCACACGTAGAGATATTGATAATACACATAGAGTTAATGGTATTTCATAACTAATAGATTGAGCAGCAGCTCGTAGACCACCTGAAAAGGAATATTTATTATTCGATCCATATCCTGACATAAGAAGACCAATAGGAGCAATACTCGAAATGGCGATCCATAAAAAAACACCTATACCGAGATCAGCTAAAACAAGACGATACTCAAAAGGAATTACTAAATAGCTTAGTAGAACTGATATGACTGCTATAGACGGTCCGACACTAAACAGACCAATATCTCCTCGAGATGGGAGGAGGTCCTCTTTCAAAAGTAATTTAATCCCATCTGCTATAGCTTGAAGAATTCCCAACGGACCAGCATATTCAGGCCCAATACGCTGTTGGATCGCTGCAGATATTTCTCTTTCTAACCAAACAATTACTAGTACCCCTATTGTGATTCCCAATATCAGGGTCAAAATAGGTACAATCCATATCAGTCCATAGACTTCTTTGAAAAATCCCGATGTAGAGAAAGAATTGATAGTTTGTACTTCTGTCGTATCAATTATCATTTCAACGATCAACTTCTCCCATAATGATATCTATACTACCTAATATCGTCATGATATCAGCCAATTTCATTCTTTTAACTAGCTGAGGAAGAATTTGCAAATTGATAAAAGCGGGTGGACGAATTTTCCATCTCCAGGGGAAAACACTATTATCTCCTATCAAATAAATCCCTAATTCCCCTTTTGGGGCTTCCACTCTCACATAAAGTTCTTGTTTCGACAATTCAAAATTGGGTGAAGGTTTTTTACTTATAAATCTATATGCAAAATCATTCCATTCGTAATTCTTTGCTCTATCAAAGCGTCGGACTTCTAAATTCTCATAGGGTCCTCCAGGAATTCCCTCTAGAGCCTGTTGAATCATTTTTATGGATTCTCTCATTTCACCGATTCGTACTAAATAACGAGCTAATGAATCTCCTTCTTTTTGCCATTGGATTTCCCAATCGAATTCATTGTAACACTCATAATTATCAACTTTACGAAGATCCCATTGGATTCCAGAAGCTCGTAACATTGGCCCGGATAAACCCCAATTTACTGCTTCTTCTCCACGAATAATGCCCACTCCTTCCACTCGTTCCAAAAAAATGGGATTCCGTGTAATCAGTTTTTGATATTCAACAACTCCTGTTAAGAAATAATCGCAGAAATCGAAACATTTCTCTATCCATCCATAAGGTAGATCAGCAGCTACCCCCCCGATGCGGAAATAATTATGCATCATTCGCATACCTGTGGCGGCTTCGAATAGATTGTATATCAATTCTCTCTCTCTGAAAATATAGAAGAAAGGAGTCTGTGCACCGATATCTGCCATAAAAGGTCCAAGCCATAACAAATGAGAAGCTATACGGCTCAATTCCAGCATAATAACTCGGATATAGCTAGCTCTTTGAGGTACTTGAACATTTTCCAATTTTTCTGGTGCATTTACCGTTATTGCCTCTGTGAACATAGTAGCTAAATAATCCCACCGTGTTACATAAGGTAGATATTGTATAATTGTTCGGTTTTCCGCTATTTTTTCCATTCCTCTGTGTAAATAGCCCAATATGGGTTCACAATCAATAACATCTTCACCATCGAGAGTAAGGATCAGTCGAAGAACACCATGCATTGATGGGTGGTGAGGACCCATATTGACTATCATGAGATCTTTTCTTGTAACCGGTACAGTCATATCTTTTCTTCCTGAATTCATTATTCCATGAATTCCTCAAAGTGAGGCTCATCAAAATGAAAAATCGAATACTACTCAAAAAAATTCAAACGATGAAATTAACGAGTTTGTGGCTCTCGAATATTCAACTGATCAATTAATTTATTATAACGTACTCGATTTTTCTTTGACAAATAAGCCAGCAACCGTTGACGTTTTCCCAGAATTTTTCGTAGACCCCTTTCCGATAAAAAATCTTTTTTGTGCAATTCTAAATGGGAAGTAAGCCTCTCTATCTTATTGGTGAAACTGAATACTTGAAATTCAACAGAACCCTTGTTTTCTTCTTGTGGAATAATAGGAGTGAATGAATTTTTGACCATAAATAACAAGATTTTTCTATCTTTTTTCTTTCTTTTTCATGGATGATTTTTCCGATCAGGAAAAATCAAAAAATCAGAATTATGCCAGTTATTTGAATCTAGTATACACAAAAACTTGGATTGATTCATATACTACTTTGTTATTCTATCCAAATCAAATGGAGGATTTGATTTGGATAGAAGGAGATATTTCTCTATTATTGATATAGGAAATAGACTATTTTCGAATTCTAGATTGTGGATACATATGTATCCTTAACATACTGAAACGACTTCCATTATTTGTATCAAACCAATAGCGATTCATACATAATAAATCTTCGAATCGGTAATTGGGCCAAAGAAAAGATTTACATTTAATGAATTCATCTGCATCTGTATTAAATTCGTTCTCATTGAAAACATTGAATAATTGTCCAGACTTTTTTATGTCGTCTTCATTGCCAGAGTTTTTTATGTCGTCTTCATTGCCAGAGTTTTTTATGTTTTTTTTATTGAAATCGAATCGATTCATATATTTTTTTATTTATTTCCATAGAATGGCGTACCATTTCGATTAGGGTAATTGAAAGAACTGAAAATTCGCAATTCTCTACAACGTCTAGAAGATAGAATATCTTCAGGACGAAGGAAGTCCTGAGTTTGATCCTGATTTTGATTGAACAATGAGGTATTGATACTTATCATTTGATATAAAATGGATTTCCCATCTATTTTCTGACATAGACGAAATTCTTCGAAAATCAAAAATTTATTTTCTAACAAAATGGGAACACTGTCACCTGGATCTTTTAAGATGGCCATTAGTTGCAAATCAATCTCGTTTTTCTCTATCGAGGTGAAACTCCATTTTATTTTTCCGGATCTCTTCTCCGGTATATAGGAACTCCCTCTTCGTTTTCCTTTAAATATTCTTTCCACAGTCTAAGCAGGCGATAGGTCACGTTTATAGTATTCATTATTTTTTTCTTGGTGCGCCTATTCAATCTGAATTGATGAAGGAAAGATTTTTTCACCAAGAAATCCAATTCTTTTATGTCGTTTACTTTGTCTGGCTTTTTTCTTTTTCTCTTCTTCTTCACTTATGTTTTTTTTTTAAGGTTTCTCCAGCATAGACTTGTACTATCAAATCTTCTTCTTTGCTATTTCTATTTTTTACATAAAAAGTTTTTCCTTCCTGAACAGGTTCTGGTTCCTTTTTTTTGCCGTCTTTTTTATCTTCATTTTTTTTATCTTCTTTTTTTTTGACCTATCACAGCTGATTACTCCTTTTTTTGCATGGTAAAGATTGATTGTCATTCTATGTCCAATAGAATGATCTAAGTATCGAGGTCAGAATAAATACAATAATGATCAATGGGAAAAAGAGAAAATCCTTTCTTTAGCTAGATAACGGGTGGATGTAGCCAAGTGGATCAAGGCAGTGGATTGTGGATCCACCATGCGCGGGTTCAATTCCCGTCGTTCGCCCATCACATTATTTTGGATTATGATCAAAAAAAACCAAGCTTTCTTTTAAGGAAGAATGCTTCGATCAAATTTCCAGATTCTAAATGTGGATATTCAAAGTGAAAGTACGTTTTTTGGTCATCACTTTCTTGATGCTTTTCGAGCTCTTGAAAAAAATCTTCTTTGGTTTGAATGCGATTGTTGTGTACGATAAGTATTTGTTTTATATTAGACCATAACTTTTGTATATCCATACGCAGATATTTCTGAAAAATTTGTTGAAATATCAAAAAGAAATCCTTTTCATCCCTTTCTCTCAAAAAGAGATTTTCTTCTTCATAAGAGGGGGAAAATCTTAAAAAAATCAATCAAATGAAGACAAGCTTCACGAAGTGCTTCTACAGGAGTCAAACTTCCATTCGTGCATATTTCGAGAAATAGTATTTCCTCGGAGTCAATTTTTTGTTGATCCGGATCATAATACTGTTTATTCGCATGATACGTATAATTGACCTGTAGCACAGGAGTAAATGTGGTATCTATGGGAAAAGTAAAACTGCAATTTTCATCGCCATAATCGCCATATTTGACATTGTCATTGACGACACTTCTTTTTACATTTCTATTGAAACTTCCACTTTCAAATCCAATAATTCCCCTTTGATTTCTAACCTTCGAAACAGTATCTAAGTGTCGAGGGTGATACCCTCTATCTCGTTCTAATATCAATTCAATTGATAAATCTATTGGTCCTGTTATATACGCAATAGGTTGGTCTTCGTTGACTATGTGAACAAAATCCGGTAGGTTTATATTTTTGGCAGTTAAAAGCATGGGACCACTCTCCGAAATCGATATCGATGCTTTGATAACTCGATTGGTGAGGCTTTTAAAGACAATTGTCTTTAAATTTTTTAATATTTCATCTACAGATTCTCTTATACCAGGTATGGTACTATATTGATGAAAAGATTTTTCTTGTTTTTCTTTCAATTGAAATGTAGCATGTGTTATACGTGTTCCTTTTATTTCTGCAAGTAGAACTCTTCGTATGGAAGTACCTATTATATCAGCCTGACCTTCCTTAAGCGACGATAGCATGAAACGACCATAATGTAAACTACTACTTTGGCGGATAAAGGAAACAGATTTCCATTCATGTTTATTGGTCATAGATTCGATTTAACCCCTTTAGTATTTCGAAAAAAAGAAAAGTTTAGTGATTGTATGGCCAACCATTGAGGGTATAATGGTAGATGCCCGAGACCAAGTGACTATTACTAAAAATACTACAATTCTTTTTTTGACAATTCTTTTTTTTTGACCTATCACAGCTGATTACTCCTTTTTTTGCATGGTAAAGATTGATTGTCATTCTATGTCCAATAGAATGATCTAAGTATCGAGGTCAGAATAAATACAATAATGATCAATGGGAAAAAGAGAAAATCCTTTCTTTAGCTAGATAAGGGGCGGATGTAGCCAAGTGGATCAAGGCAGTGGATTGTGGATCCACCATGCGCGGGTTCAATTCCCGTCGTTCGCCCATCACATTATTTCGAATTCCAAAAATTCGATTTGGAATATTCCTATTTACGGCGACGAAGAATCAAACTATCACTATATTTTCTCCTTTTCCTACTTCTTCTTCCAAGCGCAGGATAACCCCAAGGAGTCGCGGGTTTTTTTCTACCAATTGGGGCTTTTCCTTCACCGCCCCCGTGTGGATGGTCCACAGGGTTCATAACTACTCCTCTTACCACAGGACGCTTACCTAGCCAACACTTCGATCCAGCTCTACCCAAACTTTTTAGCTTCACCCCAACATTACCCACTTGTCCGATTGTTGCTAAGCAGTTTTGGGATATCAAACGAACCTCCCCAGATGGTAATCTTAATGTGGCCGATTTACCCTCTTTTGCAATCAGTCTCGCTACAGCACCTGCTGCTCTAGCTAATTGTCCGCCTTTTCCATGTGTGAATTCTATGTTATGTATGGCCGTGCCTAAAGGCATATCGGTTGAAGTAGATTCTTCTTTTTTATCAAAAAAACCCCTTCCCAAACTGTACAAGCTTCTTCCAAAGCATACGGCTTTCTAGATGTATATGATGATATACAAAAAAAGAGAATAGATCTTTTCATCGTATAATGAAGTATCACATGAGTGGATATATAGGAATCCTAATCTGCCGAATCATTCATGTTATCATCTTCTACATCCTAGGTCTCTCCGTTCCGTCATCTGGCTTATGTTTCTCATGGAGCATTCAGACCGAATGACTCTATCAAATTACGTCGATACTTTCACATATTACGGGTAACGTAGGAGACATCTCTTCGGTGGATCTTCATTACCACTGCTTAGCTTTCAATTCGCCTCTGACCATCAAATGAAATGTGAATAACCCGTCCTCCTCTCTTTGAAAGAAGGTGCGCTTCCAGTTCTGTGCGTGCTTCAAACAATTTTCTCCATATTACCATATCTCTAGAGTCAATAATTTTCTATGAGAAACTACTGAACTCAATCACTTGCTGCCGTTACTCAACAGTTTTCTGTTGAGGTCTATTCCATAGAGGTACTCCAATTGGATCAGTGATCGATTTATAGGTTTTGTCGTAAACCTAATTGGTTACTTCCAATTACGTAAATCAATAGTTCAAACCGCACTCAAAGGTAGGGCATTTCCCATTGATATCAAAATCTCTGTACCAGAAGCAATGGTATCTCCAATTATAGCTCCTCTGGGATGTAAAATATATCTCTTCTCACCATCCCCGTAGTGTATAAGACAAATGTATGTATTTCGATTAGGGTCGTATTCTATGGTTACGATTCTACCAGATATGTTTTTTTGATTCCGTCGAAAATCGATTTTACGGTATAGACGCTTATGACCCCCCCCTCTATGCTTTACGGTAATGATTCCTCTCGCATTACGACCTTTACTACAACGATGTCCTCCATAGATCAATTTATTTCGTGGATTGGATTTCATTTGACTGTCTACGGCTCCTTTGCGTGTGCTCGGACTAGAGATTTTGTATAAATGTATCGCCGTGTTATTAAGTATTTTTCTTGAAGTTCTTTTCTCTAGAAGAGGTGGAATAGAATAACCCGGTGGAAGCGTAATGATCATACGCCTGTAATGCATTGTATGTCCCATAATAAGTGCCCCTCTTTCGGGGTAGAAGATGACTATTCATAGCTATTACCTTAACAAGAAGAGTTCGACCCAATCCTTGATTTCTGTCTCTGATTCGACATTAGAAGTATACAAGGTCTTCAAGTTCTTCCTCGTGTAAGAATTTGTCATTGTTCAACAAATGCTTATCTACTTCTCCTTCCTCTCGGTATCTTATGAGATTTAGAATATATGTTCTATAATGTTATATATAGATATATCGAATTCCTCTATGTATTCTTCCCATATTTGACGAAAGTCAAAATAGGCAAATTCTTTATCCTGTCAAAAATCCATTATTGTCTAAGAAATATCGACATTTTCATTTTCCAGATTGGAAAAATCTTCTATGTGGATCTAAGAATCTCATATCAATAGAAACCATATTCTCATCCGTAGGGCTCCAAGTACCCGAATCAATCAAAAATTCGATCTAAACTCTCCATTGGTAAATGAAATGCACAATGTTTACAAATATATTTGTTTTTTTGCGCATATTTTTTATATCTTTTATTCACTTGAATAAGCAAACGTGAAAATCCATGATTTCTTGTCTTCATTCCTTTTTCTTCTATTTGATACATAGATTCTATTCGATACATAGATTGGAAGGCTTTTTTGATAGAGTAAGACAGAATGGATTCCAAAAAAAAAGATGTTTGACATATATATTCGAGAGATTCATATATTGATGATATGGAAATATCATCTTGCATATATATTATAGTATAATATAAAAATATTGATGATATGAGAATACTATCTTCCATATATGAAATGAGACGACACTACGACGAAGTTCCGGGAGTTACGAAGGAAGTTATATTGTTTATTGGTTGAAAACAAAAGTTGAACTCTAAGAGGTAGAATCTGCCGTTGTTCCTCAGTAGCTCAGTGGTAGAGCGGTCGGCTGTTAACTGATTGGTCGTAGGTTCGAATCCTACTTGGGGAGATTGGATTAGTTCTTAATGAAAGAATAAAGAATTTCATTAAATAAAGGATTTGCCTTAGCAGGAGGTAACCCCTTCGCCATCTTTGTTTCTATTGCAAAACAGCTTCTTTTATCAAATAATAATGGATATTCTTAATAAGGAAGA